ATAAATAAGGGGTAATAAAAGGGAGAAGTAATAGTACTACTACTCCAATAAAATTAAATATGATTGCTAGTGTTTTAAGTGTAGGGGAGGTTGTTGGTGAAGTTCATGAGGGTGAAGATAATAATATGCAAAAAATTAAGATTAAATAATAATATAAATTTATTATTGATCCAATGAATAAAATTGGTGCAAATCTAAATCATTTGAGTGATGATAACGATATTAAAATAGCAAATTTTGCTAAAAATCCTGTAAGGGGGGGTAGGCCTGCTAGAGATAAAAGGAGGACTATAAAAGTTAAACGATCTGATATAGGTCAGTTAAAAAGTGAGAATCTTTGTGCTGTGTTTGAGAGTTCATGTGATGATAATATAAAAAAAATAAAACATGAGATTGTAGAATAAATAAAGAAGTAAATAAGTCCGTATACTGGGGTTAGAAGTACACCACATAAGATTCATCCTATGTGTCCAATAGAAGAGTATGCTAATAGTGGGCGTAGAGATGTTTGGTTTATCCCTCCTACTCCTCCGATGATAGATGAAAGAATACAAATAATTGTAAGTGGTGTGGATGGGGCATGAAAAAATGTGGCTAGTAAAAATAAAGGGACTATTTTTTGTCATGTAAGTAAAATAAGTCTTGATGTTCATGATATCCCAATAATCACATCTGGTAGTCAGAAGTGTAGTGGTGGAGCTCCTAATTTTAATAAAATGGCAATAAAAATAATAGGATTAATTGTTGTATGATTATAAAAATTTCATCTACCGTTTAATGAATATATAAATAGGCTACCAAATAAAATTAATCTTGATCCAATTGCTTGAATTAAAAAATATTTTATTCCTGATTCTACTTCATATCTTCTGCCATTAGAAACAATGATTGGGATAAATCTTATTATATTGAGTTCAAGACCAAGTCAAATACCAAATCAATGGGGTGATGAGATAGAGACAAAAGTGCCAAAGAATAAAATATATATGAATATTGCGTGGACTGGAAAACGAAGCATAAAAAATAAAATGGAATTAAACCACTTACAGTTTAGTTAGCAGCTTTACTGTGTATCTTACTATTTTTAAGTTTTGATTCATTCAAGAGAACCTTCTTTTCATTCATAAAGTAGCCCAGTTAGTAAAATAAAAAGGAAAAGTCACCCGTTAAAAGTGGTGTTAAAATAAAGGCTATGGGTTATACTTTTAATGATAGGAAATAGTAGAACAATTTCTACATCAAAGATTAGAAAAATAATTGCTACTAGAAAAAATCGTAGGGAGAAAGGTACACGGGCTGATGTTAGTGGGTCAAAACCGCATTCAAATGGAGATCTTTTTTCTCGGTTAAAAGTAGTTTTTATTGATAAAAATCATGCAAGTGTTATAACAAGACTTCTTAAGATGGCTCTTACTATTACTATTATTATTAAAAAAAGCATGTAGTATTGAAGGGGTTCCTTATAATCTATAACATCAATATAGCCCGTTTGTTCCGGCACAATACTGCTAAGTAAGTAGGGAATCTACATCATTTTAATTAACAGTTAAAATGCTTTATAAGCTATTACTTAATAGGGCGTAAGCCAAATTATGATTCGAAATCATATATGATGTTTCATTTCTATAAATGGTATTAAAAGATGCCTTTATTTTTCAAATGCAAATCGAATCTTTTATATTAAAGTATAATACCTTAAGAAACATTTATGTTATATACAGATTAAAAAGCTGTTGCTTATGTCAGCCATCTTAAGAAGACCCTCATCAGTAAATTGAGATGTAAAGAAATAGTCATACAACATCAACAAAGTGTCAGTATCAGGCTGCTGCCTCGAAGCCAAAGTGATGGTTGTTAGAGAAATGATGGGATATACATCGAATTAAACATACGAGTAGAAAAGTTCTCCCGATTAATACATGAAGTCCGTGAAATCCTGTGGCTACAAAGAAAGTTGACCCATAGCATCTGTCGGAGATGTTAAACGAGGCTTCTAAATATTCTCCGCCTTGAAGAAATGTAAAGTATGCCCCTAAAAAAACTGTAATTCTTAGCCCTTGGATGCTTGACAGACGAGAGCCGGCCATTAAGGCGTGGTGTGCTCAGGTTACTCTTACGCCAGAAGCAAGAAGTACGGCTGTGTTTAATAGAGGTACTTGGAATGGGTTTAAGGGGAAAATTCCTGCTGGTGGTCATATAGTACCTACTTCTACAGATGGGGCTAATCTTCTGTGAAAATATGCTCAAAAAAATGCAAAAAAGAAGCAGACTTCTGATGCAATAAATAGTAATATTCCTCATCGAAGCCCTGTAGAGACTTTTTGTGTGTGATATCCTTGAAATGTTCTTTCACGGATAACGTCACGTCATCATTGAAATATTGTTAATAGGATAATAATAGTGCCTAAAGAAAACAGTATTAGTGAAAAACCATGGAATCATGATGCGAGTCCAACAGTTAAAAATAATGCACCTAAGGATCCGGTTAAAGGCCATGGGCTGACTTCTACTAAGTGAAAGGGGTTTCGAATCATTTATTAGAATTCTAGTACTAATATTCTTTTATTATAGGTGGTGTTTGTAAATAGACAGCTGCGTAGTGTTAATAAATTTATATATATACAAACTAAAAATATTGGTTGTAGTTAGCTGTGGTGTAAATAAGTAGCACACTTGATTTTCATTCAATTAGAGTATATTTTACCGGTTAGTTTGTTTTTTCAGTATTAGTGTATTACTGCTTTCCACGCATGAGGATTAAATTTTTTAAAAAAAACAGTAAAAAGGGGTGTTGTATGCGCATATTAGAATTTGACTCTAGAGGTGAAGAAGCTTTTTCTTTCTTTTTAGAATTTTAGGTTAATAAAACTTTAAGTTTTCAAAGCTTAGCATAAAATATTTTTAAGTTCTATTTAATAAAATGGCTGATTTAAGGTGCCGAATTGTAGCTTTGGGAATGAGATATTTTCTCTTTTATTAGTTTTATAGTTGATAAACAATAGCAAATTGCAGATTTGAAGGAGCGTATTACGTTAAAATTTAGTAAAATCAGCTATATTTAAGCTATTGGATTCATGCTTCAAAAATGGGGTTAACTCTTTTACTATATAAAACTTAGTTTTGATTTGAATTTAGATGGATGAACGGACTTATATGATAATTTTGTGATTTTGTAAAGGTTTTATTGTTTTTTGCTTAAATAGGAGAAAATAAAATAAGACTATGGTATTAAAGTATTCTTGAAAATATTTATTTTTTACAACTTCAGCATAAGATATTAAAAATAAGAGAATTCTTGATTTAGTGATTCATTAGATGGGTGGCTAAAATCGTGCCAGCTGCCGCGGTTAGACGGGGACCTGAATTTAAATTTATACGACAAATGTAGAGATAAATATTTATTCATCAAAATTAACTGATAGTAGAGGTTAAATTCCATACTGTTATTTTTATTTTTTCTTGGTGTGTTTTAGTTTCTACGAAACTCTAGTAAAAGACTGGGATCAGATACCCCATTATTTGGAAAGAAAATTTTGTTGAAGTATTACGAGTGTTTACTTAAAACTTAAAAAACATGGCGGTATTTGAGATACAGTTAGGGGAACCTGTTGCATAAATGACGATCCGCGTTTTACCTTTCTTTATCTTGTTTTCAGCTTGTATATCGCCGTTATCAGTTTACCTTGTGAAGGATATAAAGTAGGCGCGCATCGAGTTCAGGTCATGACGCAGCAAATGGTAAAGTGCTTATGGGTTACGATTTAAAATACATTTGGATATAAATTTTTAATAGTTTATTGAAATAGGACTTAATAGTAATTAGTGTTTAGCATGCAGTAATGAACGTGTTTTTTAAGTATGTACAAATCGCCCGTCGCTCTCGTATAAAAATGAGATAAGTCGTAACATAGTAAATGTAGCGGAAGCTGTATTTAGATAGTTGAAAGCAATTTTGCGGTTCAGTTACATTGAAATGATAGCTATTATTTAGCTCAATTAAGGAAAATATAGTAAAAGTTATTTTTAATTTAGTATTTTTTAAAGAAAAAAATAATATAAAGAAGTACCGTGAGGGAAAAATAAAGTAAAATAATAGTATAGTTATAGTCTAGTACCTTTTGCATTATGGTTTGACTAGATTAATATAAATGTGTTTATTTTCTAGAAAATAAACGAGCTATATTGAAGCTAGGGTTTATTGTAGTAAAAATAAATTTAGATTTTTTTATAGTGGTGACATGCTTGTCGAGTTTATTGATAGCTAGTTAAAAGAGAAATGTATTTAAGTACAGGAAAATGGTTAAATTTTATGATTTAAAATAATTTGAAATTATCTTTTATCTCATGTCTTGGAGGATAAGCTCTGAGGTATCGCAGTAGTGGTAGTATTTATAATAATAAAACATGTAGGTTTAAGAGTAACAAACAGATAAAATGTTTCGTAACATTTGGTTAATTTAATTTGCTCTGGAAGATTATTTTTTTTAAAGTTGAAATAGTTAATAAATTTTGTGTTTATGTTAAAATGAGTATTATTTTAATTAATTTGTTTTTGTTTATTAATAAAGAAACAATTAAAATATAAGTTTATATAAATAAAAAAAAGGAATTCGGCAAATATAGGTTTCGCCTGTTTAACAAAAACATCGCTTTTTGTAAGAAAAAAATAAAAAGTCGTACCTGCCCAGTGAATATTAAATGGCCGCAGTACTTTGACTGTGCAAAGGTAGCATAATAAATTGTCTTATAATTGAAGACTAGAATGAATGGTTTGACGGAGCTTTACTGTCTCTTTTTTATTACTTAGAAATTAATTTTAAGGTGCAGAAGCCTTAATGAAATTAAAAGACGAAAAGACCCTATTGAGCTTAAAGAAAGAAGAAAAAGTTTTATAGTAATCGATTTTTATTTTTTTATATTTTTTGTTGGGGCGACAGAAGAACATAAAAAGCTTCTTTTTATTGGATAAATGTTTTTATTATTTTGATCCATGCATTATGATTAAAAGAATAAGTTACCATAGGGATAACAGCGTAATCTTTTTGGAGAGTTCTAATTGAAAAAAAGGTTTGCGACCTCGATGTTGGATTAAAGTTACTAAAGGGTGTAGAAGCCCTTGAAAGTCAGTCTGTTCGACTGTTAAACCTTTACATGATCTGAGTTCAAACCGGCGTGAGTTAGGTTGGTTTCTATCTTTAATTTAAAAGTAAATAATCAGTACGAAAGGACCTTTATTTATAAATAATTTGTGTTGATAGAATTAATTTAAAATTAGATATTAAGTGAGCATGTTTATGTAACTGAGTTAGAATTAGTAGAAAGTAGGAAACTATTACTTAATTATTAAGATGGCAGATTATTGTGTTAGATTTAAGCTCTGGTTAGGAGCCTGAACAGGCTCTCTTAATTATGTTTTTAGGAATTTTATCGTTAGTTACCTGCTATATCCCTATCCTAGTATCCATTGCCTTCTTTACTCTTTTTGAGCGGAAGGGATTGGGGTATTTTCAGAACCGGAAAGGACCGAATAAAGTTGGTTATTTTGGTATTATTCAGCCGTTTGCTGATGCTATAAAACTTTTTTGTAAAGAGCAAATTAAGTTGATTTCGTTTAATATTGTTCCTTATTTTTTTGCGCCTGTGTTTAGGTTAATGTTAGCTCTGTGTTTATGAAGCTTATATTATAGAAGATACGCTGTTTGGTTTTCTTTATTTGGTGTTTTATTTTTTTTATCGGTGTCAGCAATTAATGTGTATAGAACTTTAATAGCAGGGTGAGCAAGAAATTCTAAATACGCGTTATTAGGGGCGTTTCGTGCTATTGCACAAACAATTTCTTATGAAGTTAGTCTTGCGCTAATTCTTTTATCTTGTGTCTGTTTAAGGAGTAGCTTTAATTTGTGTGTTGTTTTAGAGTATAGAAGTGTTGTTTGAAGTTGTTTTTTATTGTTTCCTGTTTGTTTTATATGATTTGTAAGAATTTTAGCTGAAACTAATCGTGCCCCCTTTGATTTTGCAGAAGGGGAGTCAGAATTAGTTTCTGGGTTTAATATTGAGTATGGTAGTGGTGGGTTTGCATTAATTTTTATAGCTGAATATGCTAATATTTTATTTATGAGCATAATAAGAAGATTATTATTTTTTGGGGGTAAAATGATCTGGCTAGTAACTGGTGTTATTGCGTTTTGTTTTGTTTGAGTTCGTGCCAGGTTTCCGCGGTTTCGGTATGATTTACTAATGCAGCTGACATGAACATGTTTTTTACCAATAAGATTATTTATTTTAAGATTTGTTTTAAGGTTAAAGTTCTTTTTGTTGCTTCAGATAACAAGCAAGCTTGATAGTTGACTTCCAATGTCAATATTTTAAATTAAATTATTATCTGATATGACTATAGTTTTGTTGTGTGCGCATATTATATCTTTTTGTACAATCCTTCCGTTTCTTACACAGCCAATTAGGTTAGGTGTTAATATTTTAATTGGAGTATTAAGATTAAGGCTTTGTGTAGTGTTGTTTGCAGGTTCGTGGTTTGCATTTATTTTAATTTTAGTTTATCTTGGAGGGTTGTTAGTGGTGTTTGCCTATATAATTACTTTAGTTCCTAATGTTGTGTTTAAAACTTTTCGTATTGCAGTATTGCAAATAATTTTTATGGTTGTTTATATGTGCTGTATTTTGATGCTTGATATGAAAAGAATATTAAAGGGGCATATAGTAGAAAATTTTCCTTGGGTTAGAAATCAAAATGATACTGGTTTAGTTATTACTTTTTCTTTTAATTCAGTAATTTTAATTAGTACTGCAATAGTGTTATTATTAGCATTAATTTGTGTTGTAAAAATTTGTTTTTTAAAAAAAGGTCCTCTTCGTCCTTTTTTATATGCGTAGACCTATTCGAAAATCTCATCCAGTAGTTAAGGTTTTAAATGCTTCTGTTGTAGATTTGCCTACGCCAAATAATTTTTCTATTTGATGAAATTTTGGTTCTTTATTAGGGCTATGTTTGGTGCTGCAAGTAGGAACTGGTCTGTTTTTGGCGATACATTATGTCAGCCATGTAGATTTTGCATTTTCTTCTGTTATTCATCTTTGTCGAGATGTAAATTACGGTTGGTTATTACGGGCAGTTCATGCTAATGGGAGATCAGCATTTTTTATTTGTTTATATTTGCATATTGGGCGGGGGTTGTATTATGGTTCTTTTATTAATGTTCCTGCGTGGAATGTGGGGATTAGGCTATTTTTTTTAACTATAGCTACGGCTTTTATTGGTTATGTTTTACCTTGGGGTCAAATATCTTTTTGGGGGGCTACTGTAATTACTAATCTTCTTTCTGCTATTCCTTACATTGGAAATGATGTTGTAAAATGAGTTTGGGGGGGGTTTGCTGTAGATGCGGCAACTTTAACTCGATTTTTTGCATTTCATTTTTTATTTCCTTTTGTAATTATAGGGCTATCAGTTTTACATATTTTATTTCTTCACGGACAAGGGGCAAATAACCCTTTAGGGGTTTCTAGTAATGTGGAGAAAGTTCCATTTCATTGATATTATTCTATAAAAGATGTTGTAGGGTTTTTAATATTATTAAGTTTTGTACTTGTAGTTTCTTTATTAGAACCTAATTTATTAACTGATCCAGAAAATTTTATCCCTGCCGATCCTTTAATAACGCCTGTTCATATCCAGCCGGAATGATATTTTCTTTTTGCGTATGCAATTTTACGGTCTATTCCTAATAAGTTAGGTGGTGTAGTTGGTTTAGCTATATCTATTTTGATTTTAGGTTTTGTGCCATTTTTTAATTTAAGAAAAATACGTTCAATGAGTTTTTATTTTTTAAACCAGTTCATTTTTTGATGGTTAGTAGCAATTTTTTGTTTATTAACATGGATTGGTAGTCGTCCAGTAGAGAGCCCTTTTGAAGAAGTCGGGCAGGTCCTTACATTTTGTTATTTTTTATATTTTTTTATTTTTCCTTTTGTTCAAAAAATATGAGATAATTTGTTAGAAAAATGGCTATTTCTGTTAGAGATATTATTGTTTTGAAAACAGTAAAAAAGTGTTCAATTCACTTAGTAGCTTAGCTAAAAGGATAAAAATCCAGTCTCTGGCTTACAAGACCAGCGCTATTAGCTTTTTTAGCAGAATGGCATTAAGAATAACAGTGTTGGTTTTGATTAGTACTACTATGATAATTTTTTCTTTAGTTTGCTTAAGATTTCAGCGAAAACACCTATTGAATGCTTTGCTGAGTCTTGAGATAATCCTTTTAAGTTTATTTATTTTTTTGGTTGGGCTTTCTAGCAGAATTAATGAGAGCTTTGTTTGTTTAGTACTTTTAAGATTTGGGGCGTGTGAAGCAGCAGTTGGGTTAGCTTTATTGGTTGTTTTAGTTCGAACTCACGGGAATGATTATGTTTATTCTTTTTCAGTGCAGAAGTGTTAGTACTTATTAGGTTATTTATTATACCAGTATTATTAAGTACGCTTAATAAGAAAATATATTGATGAAATATCTTATGAACATTAATTATCATAACATTTGTAGCATCGTTTTTGGTCTATAGACCAATGGGGGTGTCATATGTAATGTTTGGTTTACGTGTAGATAATATTAGAAGTCCTTTAATTATTTTAAGTTGTTGAATTTCTGCTTTGATATTGTTAGCTAGGAGTAAGGTGTACATAATGAGAAATAGTTCATTATTTTGCTCTCTTGTGTTTGGTTTAAACGGGTTAATTGTGATATTGTTTTTACAAACTAACTTTTTTTTCTTTTATATTTTTTTTGAGGCAGCGTTAATCCCTACCTTATTTTTAATTATTATATGAGGTTACCAGCCTGAGCGGCTTCAAGCAGGGATATATATAATGATTTATACTGTTAGTGCATCTCTTTTATTATTAAATAATCTTGTGGTTCTGTTTGCTTTTGAAGGTCATTTAAGCATATATTTTTTTATTCGTAAAATGTTTAAGTTTTTTATAACTACTCCAGGAGGGGAAACAGCTTTTTGATTTACTATTCTTATTGCATTTTTAGTAAAACTTCCTCTATTTTTATTTCATTTATGGTTACCTAAAGCTCATGTAGAAGCTCCAGTGGCCGGGTCTATAATTTTAGCTGCACTATTATTAAAATTAGGGGGGTATGGTATTTTACGTTTGCTTGCTGTTGCTCCCTACACAGGGCTATCTGTAAATAAATTTTTAAGTGTGATAGCTCTTTTAGGAGGAAGAATTACAAGACTTATTTGTGTACGTCAAAGTGATATAAAATCTTTAATTGCTTATTCTTCTATTGGTCATATAGGCCTCATGTTAAGTGGGATACTTACTAATACTATATGAGGGCTTAATATAAGAGTTTTAATGATAGTTGCTCACGGGCTATCTTCGTCTGGTTTATTTTGTTTAGCAAATATTGTTTATGAAAAGAGAGAGTCTCGTAGTATATATATTTCTAAAGGGTTTCTTTCTATTATGCCTGCTATATCAATATGATGATTTTTGTTATGTAGTTTGAATATAGCAGCTCCACCATCTATTAATTTGCTTAGTGAGTTAGGATTAATTATTTCTATTTTGTGTTATTCTAATTATTTAAGAATTTTTATTATTTTTATAGCATTTTTATCGGCGGTTTATAGGTTGGTACTTTATAGAGGTACACAACATGGTGGTGTATCAAGATTTATAAATCCATTTAATGGGGATTTTTTAATTATACATTTACTTATTTTTCTTCATTGAGCTCCAGCGCAAATAATAATTTTATTTGTTGGAAATTTTGTTGTTTAGTTAAGTTAGTTTAAAAAACGTTAAATTGTGGTTTTAAAATTAAGCTAGTCTTACTTAACTTATGTATCAAATGCTAAAACCCCAGATGTTTGCCAGAAGATTTTTATTTTATTGTTTTTTAAGTGAAGGAATTTTAGCGCTTTATTTTTTTTTATTTAATAATACTATTATCTTAGAATGAGATGTTTTACAAGTCCAAACGGCTACAATGAGGATAATAGTTGTTTTTGATTGAGTAACTATAAGTTTTAGAAGCGTTGTGTGCTTTATTTCTGCGTGTGTTATGCTTTTTTCTAATAGTTATATAAGTGAAGAAAAATTTTTATCGCGGTTTGTTTGATTAGTGATGTTATTTGTCTTATCTATAAATTTTCTTATTTTTATCCCTAGTTTAGTTGGCCTTTTATTAGGATGGGACGGGCTAGGGATTGTATCATTTGCTTTGGTTATTTATTATAACAACCCTAAGTCTTTAGGTGCTGGGCTGATGACTGCTTTTATAAATCGAGTAGGAGATGTGGCACTTTTACTTTGCATTGGATGATGTATCAGCCTTGGGCATTGAGCTAGAAATTCTTTTTGATTAAATTCTTCTAGTTATTTAGTTTGTTTTTGTTTATTAATTGCTGGGATAACTAAGAGTGCACAAATTCCTTTTTCTAGGTGGCTTCCTGCTGCTATAGCAGCTCCGACCCCTGTTTCAGCGTTAGTTCACTCTTCTACGTTGGTAACTGCTGGGGTTTTTATTCTTATTCGATTTTATTCTTTTTTGTCGGCTTTTAAATGATTTAGTTCTTTTTTGTTAGTTGTTGCTATAATTACTATGGTTTTAGCTGGTCTTACAGCAAATTTTGAGTCAGATTTAAAAAAAATTATTGCTTTATCTACTTTAAGTCAACTTGGTGTGATGATAACAAGGATTGCTACTGGCTTTCCATTGTTGGCGTTGTTTCATTTATATGTTCATGCTTTATTTAAAGCACTTTTATTTATTTGTGCTGGAAGAATTATTCACTCGCACTATAATTACCAGGATATTCGTAAAATAGGGCAGTTATGAAAACAGATGCCTCTTTCAACTAGCTGTCTTAATGTAGCAAATTTAGCCCTATGTGGTGCACCTTTTATAGCAGGATTTTATTCTAAGGATGTAATTATTGAGTCAATGATTATAGGCCCATCTAATAGAGTAGCTCTTTTTATAATATTATTAGCAACTTTTTTAACAGTGAGTTATTCTGTCCGACTTTCAGTTTGTAGTCTTTGGGGGAAAATAAAGCAAATTAGAATTAACAATATTAATGATGAAGATAAATATCTTTATTATCCGGCTATTTTTTTAACTGTTGGGGCTATTATAGGGGGTGCTAGGATGAGATGATTATTTATAATACCTATGTCGTTAAATTTTTTTTCTAGTAAAGAAAAGTTGTTACCCCTAGTAGTAATAATTATAGGTGGAAGTGTCCCGCTATTGTTTGAGTTTAAAGTTTCTTTGCTATTAAATCATTTTATATCCTCAATATGATTTTTAACTATATTGAGTAATAACTTAGTTAGAAAGCCGGTGTTAACTTTAAGTTACTCTTTTTATCAAGTATTAGATAGCGGATGAGTCGAAAAAATAAGTGGTGGCGGGTTATTTAAGATACTTAAGTATTTTATTAGAATTAACACACGGGCGCAAAGTAGAGTGTTTTCGTGAGTTTTTATAGGGTCTGGTGCTTTTGTCATAACACTGCTGCTATATTTGTGTCTCATGATGTAGAGAGAAATTTCAAGCAGGGAAAAGTGGTATAAATATTTTTGTAAAAAAATAGCAAATAATTTTAAAAGGTGAAAAAGGGGAGCGGAAAAAAGGTTTACATTTTGGGTAGTTGGAAAAAGGAAAGTTTTTTTTGTTTTTTTTTTTACATAAAATTATAAATTACTTTGTACTGAAAGCCCCTTTTAAGGTCTTAAAATGTCTATTTACCCCCCCCCTATATCTCTCTTTTTTTTTGTTAAATTTTACTCTGTAGTGCTTAAATTTGGTTTAAATAAACTTTTTTTTAATGTCTTTTTGGGGCAAATTTTTGTATTTTGTTGTTAAAATTATTATAATGTGTTATAATATGCATAATAAGTAGTATTTTATTGGTTGTAATATATATATATATATATACATATATATATATTGGAGAGAATTATAACTTAGATAAAAAACTAACACTTCTTTATTTTTACATTTTAAAGAATGAAAAATGAAACGGAAACCATAAAGGGGCAAAGTATTTGTTTTATTGTCCAACGTAATGTAAGGGGTACTCCCCGCCTGGTTGCTATTCCGTCGGTTTTTGATCATTTAATTGGTGTTCCTGTAATTTAAATAGTTCTATAGATGAATAAATATCTAAGATTATGTAATATTTAAGTCTTTTGTTTAGAAATCGCGTATTGAATTTATAAATTATTTAACTTATACATCTTCTTTACTAACCTTTATTGAAGATAAAAAACTAACACTTCTTTATTTTTACATTTTAAAGAATGAAAAATGAAACGGAAACCATAAAGGGGCAAAGTATTTGTTTTATTGTCCAACGTAATGTAAGGGGTACTCCCCGCCTGGTTGCTATTCCGTCGGTTTTTGATCATTTAATTGGTGTTCCTGTAATTTAAATAGTTCTATAGATGAATAAATATTTAAGATTATGTGATAATTTATTCCTAATATCTTCGTGCTATTAAATTGATTATGGATTATGCATCACTGAGGCAATTTCACTGCCTAGTTCTATATTTAAACTACTTTAATCTTATCATTTTAACGGGTGGTCGTTTGAGTAGAGTGTTAGTAGTAAACAAAAAATATATGCTTGAATTAAGCAAATTCCTATTTCAAATATAAAATAAAATACTTCTACGCCGGCTAAGATTACTATTGTTCCGTTTAAGATATTAAATAATCTAATGCTTATGTATCTCCCTACTAACCCTAAAATGATATGTCCTGCACTTATATTGGCGGTTAATCGAATGCATAGGGTAATAGATCGAACACAAATACTAACTGTTTCAATTAGTACTAAAAATGGGTTAAGTACTCTGGGTGCTCCACTTGGAAGGAAGTGTGCAACTACATGAGTTAGTCTGTAGCAAATTCCTGATGAGATTAAGGATGTTCATATTAAAAATCCTAAGGAAAAAGAAAATACAAGGTGGCTTGTTAGTCTAAAAATATAGGGGGCTAGACCAGATAAGTTGCATATAATAATTAGTAAAAATAGGGTACTAATAACTAATAAAAATCCTGGTAATTTATGGCCGTTAGCACGTTCTACTTGTATTGTAATAAAATTAATTGGCTTTAAAAGAATAGTTGTTCAACGTTCTATAGTAACTCATATGTTTCAATGTAAAAGAATTATTGGTAGAAAGGTTAGGGACCATAGTGGTAAAGTACTTGCAAGAAAAGTTAAGTTTTGTTCATCGAAGCCTGAAAAAATGTCTGTTATCATTTTATAGTCATTTTCATTGATAGAAAAATAGGGTTTTAAATTGTTGTGGTAAAAAATACAATGATGTTGATGATCATCATAAAAAAATTATGAGTGGTATTAATATTAGGAATATTATTGTGCTTAAAAATAATCAATTTAAAGGGGCAAGTTGTGGCATTAAAGAAATACTTTGAGTAAGTAACTTAAAAATGACAATTTTATGTTATTTTTTAACTAATTTCTTAGTTGTTATCTAATGGAGGTTGTTCAGTTGATAAATGTGTTGATGTCTACTGATTCTACTACAATTGGTATGAATGAGTGATTTGCGCCGCAGATTTCTGAACATTGCCCGTAAAAAATTCCTGGTGTAGTAATAAAAAATCTAAGTTGGTTGAGCCGTCCTGGGATAGCATCTGCTTTTACTCCTAATGCTGGGATTGTTCAAGAGTGAATTACATCTGCGGCTGTAACGAGGATGCGAATATTTCTATTTATTGGTACTACTCTTCGGTGGTCTACTTCTAGGAGTCGAAAATCTCCTACGTTTAATTCATTAGAAGGAATTATGTAAGAGTCAAATTCTAGATTTAAAAAATCGGAGTATTCGTATCTTCAATACCATTGGTGTCCTACTGCTTTGATAGTTACTATTGGGTTGTTAACTTCATCTAGTAAGTATAGTAGTCGTAAGGATGGGAGTGCTAAAAAAATAAGGACTACTGCTGGTAAAATGGTTCAGATTGTTTCAATTTCTTGTCCTTCTAATATAATGCGTGTAGTAAATGTGTTTGTTATAAGTGATAGGGATGCATAGCTAACTAGTCTAATAATTATAATTAAAATTAATATTGCATGGTCATGGAAAAAAATAAGTTGTTCTATTAAAGGAGATGCAGCGTCTTGAAATCCTCATTGTCCTCAAAAAGTCATGAATTATTTTGCTTGCACTAATGCTATAGTTTCTGAACTATTGTGAAAGTCTATTGGAAGTCGGTTTTTTCACTCTAAAGCAGTGTTTAAATGTGTGCTTCAAATAATCCCTCGTTGTAGAATTAAGCTTTCTCATAAAATAAATATAAAATATAGAATTGCTACGAATGATAGGAGAGACCCTAGAGATGACAGGACATTTCATTTTATGTAGCAGTCTGGGTAATCAGAGTATCGGCGTGGTATTCCTCCTAGGCCTAAGAAGTGTTGTGGAAAAAATGTTAAATTTACGCCGATAAATATTATTATAAAATGTGCTTTTGTCCATCGTGAGTGAAGAGTTAAGCCTGTGATTAAAGGAAATCAGTAGTTGAATGCGGCGAATAATGCAAAAATGGCCCCTATTGATAGTACGTAGTGAAAATGTGCAACTACATAATAGGTGTCATGTAGTATAATATCTAATGATGAGTTGGATAAGACAATACCAGTTAGTCCACCGACGGTAAATAGGAAAATAAACCCAAATGCTCATAGTATGGGGCTTTCGTGTTTAATATGTGACCCGTGGATAGTGGCGAGTCAGCTAAAAATTTTGATTCCTGTAGGTACTGCAATTACTATTGTTGCGGCGGTAAAGTAGGCTCGTGTGTCTACGTCTATTCCTACTACAAATATGTGGTGGGCTCATACAATAAACCCTAGTAGTCCAATTGCTAGTATTGCATAGATTATCCCTAATGTTCCAAATGTTTCTTTTTTGCAGGCAAAGTGAGTGACGATGTGAGAAATAAAACCAAACCCTGGGAGGATTAGAATATATACTTCTGGGTGACCAAAAAATCAAAATAAATGTTGATATAAAATTGGGTCTCCTCCACCAGCTGGGTCAAAGAATGTGGTGTTAAAATTTCGGTCGGTTAAAAGTATGGTAATAGCTCCCGCTAAAACTGGTAGTGATAGAAGGAGAAGAATTGCAGTAATTTTTACTGACCAAATAAATAATGGTACACGTTCTAACTGTATCCCTTTTCTCCGCATATTACCAATTGTTCTAATAAAATTAACTGATGCTAAAATAGAGGAGACTCCTGCTAAGTGTAAAGAAAAAATTGCAAGATCAACAGATCTGCCTGCGTGTGCTACATTTCTTGCTAATGGTGGGTACACAGTTCACCCTGTACCTACCCCGCTTTCTACTGCTGCAGACATAAGAAGTAAAAGAAGTGCTGGAGGTAATAATCAAAATCTTATGTTGTTTAATCGTGGAAAAGCTATATCGGGGGCCCCTAATATTAATGGGATTAGTCAGTTGCCAAATCCACCAATTATTATTGGTATAACAAGAAAAAAAATTATTACAAATGCGTGTGCTGTAACAATTACGTTGTAAAGTTGGTCGTTTCCTAACAGAGTTCCTGGTTGTCCAAGTTCTGCGCGAATTAACAGGCTTAGTGCTGTGCCAATTAAGCCGGCTCAAATGCCAAGAATAATGTATAATGTACCAATGTCTTTATGATTTGTTGAAAGAATTCAGCGCAT